ATGTGCAATATTGCAATAGTATAATATACACATCAAACAATTTATGAATAACAATCATGTCTGTACATTACAAGTGCGAAAAACACTTCTAGAGCTTTTCCTGTTTCCGGGGGGTTTACAGGAGTCTTAGAGATCTTAGGAGTTTGGGGGGGTAGGGGGGGTTTACGCGCAAAAACCGGGGGTGATAATAGGAAAGTTTGGGGAAAATTAAATATCTGATTAAACTTTATGCTCTTGATATCAGTTATGCAATTCTTCTATCAATATCTTATCACCATTCATACTATTTCTTTCATGCAAGGAAAATGTTCAACCTTGTCTGTCATTTCTGTATGCACTCTGAGATGTCAAATGAAAGGAAAAAAAAAAAGAGAACCCCCCACACGCTGGAAAGAACGCCCGGCATGGTGGGTAACGAGGAGTATGTATTACCACCATTAACTTATGCAAGCGTCGATGAAAGTATGGGGAATTATAACAATTATAGGACCTGAAATAGGAACCAGATGCCAGGAATAATTCACCTAGTGAAACCCCCACGAATACTTGTCCTTGACCTTCAAGAACCGTTGACATTAAGGAATCAACTGATGGTGGGCTCTTACTACATTAAATATGGGTAATGAATAGGATGGTGGGTACTTGGTATAACTTAACTAGTGAGAGTTGTGATCGGTCTTAAACTATCGTTTAGTAATTAATGGATATTTATTGGAGAATATTCAGTTATGGTTTATGTACCCTTTAGTTAAAATGGTTTAAACAAATATGTGGTATATTTGTCTATGTTTTTATAAATGATATGTATTAATATATAGGATATGTTTAATATAAAATAATGGTGTTAATACATATATGCATTGCGTTTACATGGAAGGCAGAGCCCGGCAAACAATAGTCTAAATTAGGATCCTAGCTTTGGGAGTTAGGGGCGGGGGTTAAAATCCCCTTTGTTTGAAGCAGTAGGAAGGGCTTTAACCTTCGACGTCCGGTTTACAAGACCGGCGCTCTGGCGCTGAGCTACTAGTGCAGGCTCATTCAAGGATTTTGTTTTCTAGTCAGCCGGCGAGAGGGGCGAGGACGAGAAAGAGGAAGAAGTAGAGGAAAGATGCAATTTGCCCAATAATGACGAAGGGGTGTTCAACGGGTATGCCTCCAATTCAGGTGAGGATGGCGACGTCTGCAACTAAAAGTCAGAAGAGGAACTGCGTGATAGGGCGAAATGTTAAGCCTCGTTGTTTGGAGGTGTGGAGGATAGGAACAACTATCAAGACAAGGATTGAGAATAGGAGGGCGAGAACCCCGCCAAGTTTGTTAGGGATTGAGCGGAGGATGGCGTAGGCAAATAGGAAGTATCATTCGGGTTTGATATGAGGCGGGGTGACTAGGGGGTTTGCAGGGGTGAAGTTGTCGGGGTCTCCAAGCAGGTTGGGGGAGAAGAGGGCGAGAGAAATGAGGGCGATTAGAAGGACTGCGAAGCCTAATAAGTCTTTGTAGGAGAAGTAAGGGTGGAAAGAGATTTTGTCGGCGTCTGAATTTAGGCCTGTGGGGTTGTTGGACCCGGTTTCGTGGAGGAAAATAAGGTGCACTATTGTTGCAGCTGCAATAATGAAGGGAAAGAGGAAATGGAAGGCGAAGAAGCGGGTTAAGGTGGCGTTGTCTACGGAAAACCCCCCTCAGATTCATTGGACTAAAGAGTTGCCAATATAAGGGACTGCGGAGAGAAGGTTCGTGATGACAGTGGCGCCTCAGAACGATATTTGACCTCACGGGAGGACATAGCCCACGAAAGCTGTTATTATAGTTAAAAGGAGTAGAATTACTCCAATGTTTCAGGTTTCTTTATAGAGGTAGGAGCCGTAGTACAGGCCTCGGCCGATGTGAAGATAAATACAAATGAAGAAAAAGGATGCGCCGTTAGCGTGCATGTTTCGAATGAGTCAGCCGTAGTTGACATCACGGCAGATGTGGGCAATGGAGGAGAAGGCGGTGGCGATATCGGAGGTGTAGTGTATGGCTAGGAAAAGGCCTGTCAGGATTTGGGCAGCTAGACAAAGTCCTAGTAAAGATCCAAAGTTTCATCAAACAGAAATGTTTGAAGGGGCTGGGAGATCAACTAGTGCGTCGTTTGCAATTTTTAGGAGGGGGTGGGTTTTTCGGAGGTTGGCCATTATTGTTTTTGTAGTTGAATAACAACGGTGGTTTTTCAAGTCATTAGTCCTGGTTAAAGTCCTGGCAGAAACTATGGTTTATATTATGTTTATATTTTTACTAGGGCTGGTAGTTGGTCTTGCGGCGGTTGCTTCTAATCCTTCGCCGTATTTTGCGGCGTTAGGGCTGGTTGCGGTAGCAGGTATGGGGTGTGGGGTGTTGGTGGGGCATGGGGGGTCTTTTTTATCTTTAATTTTATTTTTGATTTATTTGGGGGGAATATTAGTAGTGTTTGCATATTCGGCAGCATTGGCTGCTGAGCCTTATCCTGAGGGTTGAGGGAGTTGGCCTGTGTTAGGGGTAATAGTGGCGTATTTATTAGGGGTGGGCATGGCGGCGGTGTTATTTTGAGGGGGGTGATACGAGGGGGCTTGAGTGTCTGCTGATGAATTTGTTGAGTTTTCGGTTTTTCGGGGGGATGTTGGAGGGGTAGCTTTGATGTACTCGATGGGTGGGGGTGTTTTGGTGATAGGGGCTTGAGTGCTGCTGTTAACGTTGTTTGTGGTGTTGGAGTTAACGCGGGGTTTAAGTCGGGGGGCCCTTCGAGCTGTTTAATAAAGTAGTAGTAGAAGAGCTAAACCGAAGGTGAAAAAGAAGAGGGAAAGATAGGTTTTGATTATACCCTGTTGAATGTTGTTAGTCGTAGTAATTAGAGGGAGGTTAAGGGTAGCAGTTGCTTTTGGGCCCATTTTTTCTAACCATGTTTGGTCGACTGTTTGGGAGGCGATGGTTTGTCCTAAAATCAGGTTTAGTTTGGGGATGAGGCGATGAATAACTATTGGGAAGAAACCTAGTATGTTAGAAAAATGGTGGGGAGAAAGGTTTGGTATTGGTTTGTATTGCTTATTGGTTAGTGAGGCGAGTTCTAGTGCGGTGAGAAGGCCGATAATAGTCACTATTAGGGCGGCAACTTTGAGAAGGAATGGTATGGATATAACTGGTGTTTTTAAGGGGGTGATGTTAGAGGTAATTAGGAGACCGGCGATAATACTTCCTCAGGCTAGGCGTTTGATGGGGTTAATAACTGTTGAATTGTTTTCGTTAATTGGGGAAAGGGGGTTGAAGCGGGGGTGGCCTATTGAGACGAAGAAAACTACCCGAAGACTGTAGATAGCGGTGAAGGAAGTGGCTAGGAGGGTGAGGAATAGGGCCCAGGCGTTTAGGTAAGATGTGTTTAAGGCTTCAATAATAGCATCTTTTGAAAAGAAACCTGCTAAGAAAGGGGTTCCTGTGAGAGCTAGGCTTCCGATGGTTAAGCAGGAAGATGTGAAAGGAGTCAGGTGATGTATACCTCCTATTTTTCGGATGTCTTGCTCGTCGTTTAGGCTATGAATAATAGACCCTGAGCAGAGGAAAAGTATAGCTTTAAAGAATGCGTGAGTGCAGATGTGAAGGAAGGCAAGTTGGGGTTGGTTAAGCCCGATTGTTACTATTATTAAACCCAGTTGACTTGAGGTTGAGAAAGCAACGATTTTTTTGATATCATTTTGGGTGAGGGCGCAGGTTGCGGTAAAGAGGGTGGTGAGGGCCCCTAAACAAAGGCAAATGGTTAAGGCGGTTTGATTGTTTTCTAGTATTGGACTTATGCGGATGAGGAGGAAGATGCCTGCTACGACCATGGTGCTTGAGTGCAGTAGGGCAGAGACCGGCGTAGGGCCTTCTATGGCAGAAGGAAGCCAGGGGTGGAGGCCAAACTGGGCGGATTTACCAGTGGCAGCAATGATGAGCCCAATGAGGGGGTAAGTCAGATCAAAGTCTTTGGATAAAGTAAATATTTGTTGTATTTCTCAGGAGTTAAGGGAGGTTGCAATTCAGGCTATAGCAAAAATTAGGCCGATGTCCCCTACTCGGTTGTAGACTACTGCTTGGAGGGCAGCGGTGTTTGCGTCTGCACGGCCGTATCATCAGCCGATGAGGAGAAAAGATATAATTCCGACACCTTCTCAACCGATAAATAGTTGAAATATATTGTTTGCGGTAACAAGAATGATCATGGCAATGAGGAAGATTAGGAGGTATTTAAAAAACCGATTTATGTTCGGGTCGGCATGTATATATCAGGAGGCAAATTCTAGGATTGACCAGGTGACATAAAGGGCGACAGGGGTGAAGATAATTGAGTAGATATCAAATTTAAGACTAATATTAATATCAAATGTGTGGGTATTTATTCAAGTTCAGCTGGTAATAATTGTCTCTGTGCCTTCGTTAAGGAAGAGGCAGAGAGGGAGGATGCTAGTAAAGAAGGCTCATTTTACTGCTGTTTTAACCTGGGTTAATGCTCAGTTGAGAGGGAGGGGGGTGGGGGAAAAGGAGGAAAGGATGGGGGATATAAGTAATAAAAAAATAAGAATTAGACTAGTGGTTATTATGGTGGAGGTGAGGTGCATAGCTGCTACTTGGATTTGCACCAAGAGTTTTTGGTTCCTAAGACCAACGGATGAGCTGTTATCCTTTAGAAGCGGGGCGAGTGAGCTTAGGAGTCTAACCTAAGAGGCAAAAATTAGCAGTCTTTGTTGTTGTCAACCTCTCTCGGTGAATAAGGGGGTTTTAACCTCTGTTTTTAGAATCACAATCTAATGTTTTTGTTAAACTATATCTACAGGCGGTTCACCCTCAAATTAATTCGGGCTTGGTGATTAGAAGAATTAGGGGTAGGAGATGAAGGGCTAGGAGAAGATGTTCTCGGGAATGTGTTGGGTCGAGGGATATAATATGTGCTGGTAGGGGCCCCCGTTGTGTTATAAGAAATATATACAGGGAGTAGCCTGCAGTAATTAGGGTTCCAGCTCCCGTGAGTGCAATTGTTCATCAGGATCAGTGGAGCAGGGAGGTAATGATTATGAGTTCTCCTATTAGATTTGGTAGAGGGGGGAGGGCAAGGTTTGCAAGGCTGGCGATGAATCATCATGCGGTTATTAGAGGTAAAACCATTTGGAGTCCTCGGGCTAATACTATGGTTCGGCTGTGGGTTCGTTCGTAGTTTGTGTTAGCTAGGCAAAAGAGGGCGGAGGAAGTTAGACCGTGTGCGATTATTAGAATAAGGGCGCCTGTGAAACCTCAGGGAGTTTGGACTAGAATACCTGCTGCTACGAGCCCCATATGACTTACTGAGGAATAAGCAATTAGGGACTTTAAGTCTGTTTGGCGGAGGCAAATTGAGCCAGTTATAATCACCCCTCAGAGGGCGAAGATAATGAAGGGGTAGCTGAGTTCTTTGGTGAGCGGTTCTAGCATAATTATTATACGTATTATTCCATAGCCTCCTAGTTTTAGTAAGACTGCGGCTAGTACTATGGAACCAGCGATTGGGGCTTCAACGTGTGCCTTGGGAAGTCAGAGGTGGGCCCCATAGAGGGGTATTTTTACTAGGAAGGCGAGCAAGCAACCGGCTCATCATAGTTTATCGGCGAAAGAAGAGAGTTGTAGGGAGGGGGCATATTGTAGTGTTAGAAGGGATAGGGTGCCAGTGCTGTTTTGGAGCAGTAGGAGAGCGACAAGCAGAGGGAGTGAGCCTGCTAGTGTATAGAATAAAAAATAAGTGCCCGCATTTAGTCGTTCTGTTTGATTTCCTCAACGAGTAATGATTACAAGGGTTGGAATAAGGGTAGCTTCAAACATAATATAAAATATAATTATTTCGGTTGCGCCGAAGGCTATAATGAGGAAGATTTGTAATGATGTAAGGAGGGTAATGTAGGTTCGTTGGCGGGAGGAAGGTTCGGACGCTGTGTGGTTTTGGCTTGCAAGAATTATCAGGGGGAGAAGCCAACAGGTTAATGCAAGAAGGGGGGTAGAGAGGGGGTCTGTTGCTATGTAAGGGTTGAGAAAAGACCAGCCTGATTCAGCGGATGCTTTTAGTCAGGTTAGGCTAGTTAAGGAAATGATTAGACTGTAGGAAAGGGCGGTGGATCAGAGGTGTTTGGCCGGGACGGCTCAAATAGTGGGGACAAGCATGATAGTAGGGAGGAGAATTTTTAGCATTGTAGAAGATTTAGGTTTTGGAGTCGGTCTGTTCCGTGAGTGCGGGCAGTGGCAACAAGTAGTGCGAGGCCGGCGCTTGCTTCACAGGCTGAGAAAGCCAGGAGAAGTATGGGGGAGGCTGAGAAGTTGGTGGAGTTAAGTTGAAGGGTTCACATGGAGAGAGCAATAAAGAGTGAGAGTATTATACCTTCTAAACATAAAAGAGCGGAAAGAAGATGGGTTCGGTGGAATGCCAGGCCTGCTAGGCCTAGAAGAAAGGTAGAGGAAAAGGCGAAATGTGTAGGGGTCATTAGACGGTTATGGACTTTAACCACAAGCTCTTGAGCCGAAATCAAGGGTTTTTCTTAAACTAACAGTCTATTCAGCTCATTCTAGACCGCCTTGAGTTCATTCGTAAATTAGGCCGAGGGTTAATAATATAAGAACAGCGAAGGCTCAGGTGAATGTTATGAGGGGGGAAGAAAGTTGATCTCCCCAAGGAAGGGGAAGGAGCAGTGCAATTTCCAAATCAAATAGGAGGAAAAGGATTGCAACAAGGAAGAAGCGGAGAGAGAAGGGTAGACGCGCGGATCCTAGGGGATCAAAGCCACATTCGTAGGGGGAAAGTTTTTCATGGTCAGGTGTTATTTGGGGAAGTCAAAAAGAAACAATAGCGAGGATAGTGGAGAGGGTAATAGAAATAATGAGTATTGTTGTGATTAAATTCATTATCTTTCCTTGGGGTTTAACCAAGACTAGGTGATTGGAAGTCACAGGTACTAGCTTTAATACTAGAAAGATATGAGCCTCATCAGTAAATTGAGATATAAAGGAATAGTCAGACAACGTCTACAAAGTGTCAGTATCAGGCGGCTGCTTCAAAACCAAAGTGGTGTTCGGAGGTAAAATGATATAGGACTTGTCGTAGAAGGCAGATGGCTAGGAAGGTGGAGCCAATGATTACGTGGAGTCCGTGGAAACCGGTTGCTACGAAGAAGGTGGAACCATAAACTCCGTCTGCAATAGTGAAGGGGGCTTCGTAGTATTCTATTGCTTGAAGGAAGGTAAAGTAGAAGCCTAGAAGGATAGTTAAAGTGAGGGACTGGATTGCTTCTTTTCGGTGTCCTTCTATGATGCTGTGGTGTGCCCAGGTGACTGTGACTCCTGAGGCTAGTAGGACGGCTGTATTGAGCAGGGGGACTTCAAAGGGATCTAGAGGGGTAATTCCTGTAGGGGGTCAGCAGCCCCCTAGTTCTGGAGTTGGGGCGAGGCTGGAGTGATAAAAGGCTCAGAAGAAACCTAGGAAGAAGAATACTTCTGAGGTAATAAAAAGGATCATTCCGTATCGGAGGCCTTTTTGGACAGGAGGGGTGTGGTGTCCTTGGAATGTTCCTTCTCGGACAATATCCCGTCATCATTGATATATAGTTAGAAGAAGAAGGATAAGACCTAGTGCTAATAAGGTTATATTATGGAAATGCATTCAGATTGCTAAACCGGAGGTTAGTAGAAGGGCGCCTACTGCGCCTGTTAGGGGTCATGGGCTGGGGTCAACTATGTGATATGCGTGTACTTGATGGGCCATTAGACGTTTTCTTGTAGGTAGAGGCTTAAGAGAAGGACAAAGACATAGGCTTGAATTATGGCCACTGCAACTTCTAGAAGGGTCAGGAGGAATAGTAGTACTGCGGTCAAAATGGCTACTGTGGGTATTAGGGGGAGGAGGACGAAGGCGGCGGTGGCAATGAGTTGAATTAAAAGGTGACCGGCTGTAAGGTTTGCGGTTAATCGTACGCCAAGTGCGAGGGGGCGAATAAATAGGCTAATTGTTTCGATGATAATTAGGACAGGGATTAAGAGGGTGGGGGTACCTTCTGGTAACAGGTGGCCTAGGGCATGGGTAGGCTGGTTTCGCATACCAATAATGACTGTTGCAAGTCAGAGGGGGACGGCGAAGGCCATGTTGAGGGAGAGTTGCGTTGTGGGGGTAAAGGTGTAGGGCAGGAGACCAAGTATGTTTAAGGTAATGAGGAAAAGTATGAGGGAGGCGAGAAGGGCTGCTCATTTATGGCCCCCTAGACTGAGAGGTTGAAAAATTTGTTGGGTAAAGCGGTTAATAAACCATCCTTGGAGTGTAATGAGGCGGTTGTTTAGTCAACGGGGGGTAGGTTTGGGGTAGAGGACTCAGGGTAAACTGAGGGCAAGGGCAATGAGGGGGATTCCTAGGTATGTGGGGCTCATAAATTGGTCAAAAAAGCTTAGTATCATGGTCAACTTCAGGGCTCTGTTTTGGGTTTCTCTGTGCTTTGGAGTGTTGGGTCGTTTGGGAAGGTGTGTGCTAGAACTTTTGGGGGAATGACTGTTAGGAAAACTAATCAGGAGAAGACTAGAATAGCAAATCAAGGTGCGGGGTTAAGTTGTGGCATTTCGCTAGGGGTGGGCGGGGGTCACCAGTCTTTAGCTTAAAAGGCTAACGCTATTCCCTATTTAGCTTCTTAGCGAAGTGTCTTCAAGTATTAAGGAGGATCAGTTTTCAAAGTGTTCTAGTGGTACCGCTTCTACCACAATAGGCATAAAGCTGTGGTTTGCGCCGCAAATTTCAGAGCATTGGCCATAAAAGATTCCGGGGTGGGAGGCAATAAATGCTGTTTGGTTTAAGCGTCCTGGGACGGCGTCTATTTTTACCCCCAGACTTGGGACGGCTCAGGAGTGAAGTACATCTTCGGCAGAAATTAGGACCCGGATGGGGGATTCAACTGGTACTACTATTCGATGGTCTGCTTCTAGAAGGCGGAATTGGCCTGGGGCTAAGTCTTGTGTGGGGATTATGTATGAGTCAAAGCCGAGGTCTTCATAGTCAGTATACTCGTAACTTCAGTATCACTGGTGACCTATTGCTTTAATTGTAAGATGAGGGTCGTTAATTTCATCTATAAGATAAAGAATGCGTAGGGAGGGAAGGGCAATGAGAATCAGGATAATAGCTGGGAGCAGGGTTCAAATGATTTCGATTTCTTGGGAGTCTAGGATAAATTTATTAGTTAGCTTGGTTGTTACTATAGCCACAATAATATAAAGCACGAATGTGCTAATTAGAAAAACAATTATTAAGGCATGGTCGTGGAAGTGAAGAAGTTCTTCTATTACAGGTGAAGCTGCATCTTGAAAACCTAGTTGGGAGGGATGTGCCATTGTTGTAAGACACGCGGGGCTTAAACCCGCAATTTTGCCTTGACAAGGCAATGTAATGGTCAATTTTACTAGTGTCTTATGAAGAAAGTGACAGAGTGGTTATGTGGCTGGCTTGAAACCAGTTTATGGGGGTTCAATTCCTCCCTTTCTCGTTACTAGGGGCTTGAGGGGGCGGAAGCAGATTTTTCGTAGTTTGACCAAGTTTGAACTTGAACGAAGGCAGGTTCTTCGAAGGTGTGGTAAGGAGGAGGGCAACCGTGAAGTCATTCTACGTTCGTTGCTGTGAGTTCCACTGATGAAACTTCTCGTTTAGCGGCGAATGCTTCTCAAATAATAAATAAAAATATAATTACTGCGATTAGGGAAATTATTGAGCCAATGGAAGAAACTGTGTTTCAAAGGGTGTAGGCGTCGGGATAGTCGGAGTATCGGCGAGGTATTCCTGCCAGCCCCAGGAAATGTTGTGGGAAGAAAGTTATATTAACACCAGCAAACATTACCCCGAAGTGGATTTTGGTTCAGGTGTCGTGGAGCGTGTAACCTGAGAATAAGGGGAATCAGTGGACGAAGCCGGCAACGATGGCAAATACGGCCCCTATCGAGAGAACATAGTGGAAGTGGGCAACGACGTAATATGTGTCGTGAAGCATAATATCTAGAGAAGAGTTGGCCAGGACAATTCCGGTTAATCCTCCAACAGTAAAGAGGAAAATGAAGCCGAGTGCTCATAAGAGTGGAGTTTCTCATTTAATTGAGCCGCCGTGCAGAGTGGCCAGTCAGCTGAAAACTTTTACCCCGGTTGGGATAGCAATAATTATTGTGGCGGAAGTAAAGTAAGCTCGTGTGTCTACGTCCATTCCTACAGTAAACATGTGGTGAGCTCAGACAATAAACCCTAGGAGGCCAATGGCCATTATGGCTCAGACCATTCCCATATATCCGAAGGGTTCTTTTTTACCCGCGTAGTATGCAACAACGTGGGAGATTATACCAAAGCCAGGGAGGATGAGGATATAGACTTCAGGATGACCAAAGAATCAGAACAAATGTTGGTAAAGGATAGGGTCCCCTCCTCCAGCAGGGTCAAAGAAGGTTGTATTAAGGTTTCGGTCTGTGAGAAGTATTGTGATGCCGGCAGCAAGCACGGGTAGGGATAATAAAAGCAATACTGCGGTAATTAGGACGGACCACACAAACAGAGGTGTTTGGTACTGAGAGATGGCAGGGGGTTTTATGTTAATAATTGTTGTAATAAAATTAATTGCGCCAAGAATAGACGATACCCCGGCCAAATGGAGGGAGAAGATGGTTAAATCGACAGAAGGCCCTGCGTGGGCGAGATTGCCTGAGAGTGGGGGATAAACAGTTCATCCTGTGCCAGCCCCTGCTTCGACTCCGGAAGAGGCAAGGAGGAGGAGGAATGAAGGGGGAAGGAGTCAGAAGCTTATATTGTTTATTCGAGGGAAAGCTATGTCGGGTGCACCAATCATAAGAGGCACTAGTCAGTTTCCAAAGCCTCCAATCATAATTGGTATTACTATAAAGAAAATTATTACAAAAGCATGTGCTGTAACAATTACATTATAAATCTGGTCATCTCCGAGGAGAGCGCCGGGCTGACTTAGTTCTGCCCGAATTAGGAGGCTAAGTGCAGTTCCTACTATTCCGGCCCAAGCACCAAATACTAGATAGAGGGTGCCGATATCTTTGTGATTAGTTGAGAAGAATCAACGAGTGATTGCCACAGGTAAGATGGCTGAGTGTTAAGCGGTGGACTGTAGTCCCATGAACAGAGGTTCAAACCCTCTTCTTATCAAGCCTCGAGGTGTTATACATATCAGATTGCAAATCCGAAGCAGCAGGTTAGAACCCTGCCGGGGCTTTCCCCCGCCCTTTTAGAGGCGGGCGGGGGAAAGGTTAGACAGATGCTTGTTGGTTTAAGCGCTTAGCTGTTAACTAAGAGTTTGTAGGATCGAGGCCTTCCTGTCTAGCAAGGCTTTAGCTTAATTAAAGTGTCTGTTTTGCATACAGAAGATGTGGGTTAGTATCCTGCAAGTTTTAGCAGGGGCTGGGAGATTTTCACTCCCGCTTAGGGCTTTGAAGGCCCTTGGTCTGGGTGTTATCCTAAGCCCCTTAGGAGGTTAATAAGGCGGAGATGGCAGGGGTGAGAGGTAGGAGGCAAATTGTTATTGCAGTTGAAGTGGCGAGGGGGTAGGTTAGTTGAGTGGAAGGTAAGCGTCAGGGGGTTGAACCTGTGAGATTGTTAGGGGAAATAGTAAGGGTTATTGCGTAAGAGAGGCGTAGGTAAAAATACAGGCTAAGTAGGGCTGAAAGGGCAGCTAGGGTTGCGGTTGGAGCAAGCCCTTGTTTGGTTAGTTCTTGAAGGATTAGTCATTTTGGCATGAAGCCTGTAAGAGGGGGGAGGCCTCCTAGGGAGAGTAGAATGAGGGGTATGAGAGCTGTCAGGGCGGGGGCTTTTGCTCAGGATGTGGCAAGGGTGTTGATATTTGTAGATTCGTTGAGTTTAAATACAAGAAATGTTGAGAATGTTATAATGAAATAGGTTAGGAGGGTAAGGAGGGTGATGGAGGGGGAGAATTGTAGGACAAGAATTATTCAGCCTAAATGGGCGATTGATGAATATGCAAGAATCTTGCGGAGTTGTGTTTGGTTTAATCCGCCTCAGCCCCCAATAAGTGTGGATGTAAGACCTAAGATGATAAGGAGTGTTGAGCTTGAAGGTTGAAGTTGAAGAATCAGGGCGAAGGGGGCAAGCTTTTGTCAGGTTGAAAGAATTAAGCCTGTGGTGAGGTCTAGGCCTTGCAGGACTTCGGGGAGTCAAGCATGAAGAGGGGCTAGACCAATTTTGAGAGCAAGTGCAAGAGTAATTATGGTACTTGGGAGGGGGTGCGTAATTTGTTGAATTTCTCACTGGCCTGTTAGTCAGGCGTTAGTTACACTTGCAAATAGAAGGGTAGCTGCAGCAGTGGCTTGAGTCAAAAAATATTTGGTTGTAGCTTCGACTGCGCGTGGGTGGTGATGTTGGGTTATTAGGGGAATAATGGCTAGTGTATTTATTTCAAGGCCTATTCAGGCGAGAAGTCAGTGGGAGCTAGCAAATGTGATTGTTGTGCCAAGGCCTAAGCCAAAGAGAAGAATGGCTAAGATGTAAGGATTCATTAGTGAAGGAAGGAGTTTAACCAACATGTTTGGGGTATGGGCCCAAAAGCTTATTTAGCTGACTTTACTAGGAAGTGGTGTAGAGGAAGCACTAAGAGTTTTGATCTCTTCAGGTAGGGTTCAAGTCCCTTCTTTCTAAGGAGTTGGAGGGATTTTAACCCTCATGATTCACTCTATCAAAGTGGTCCTTTATTTTAGGTACAGCTCCGGGCTATAGTTGCGGGGGTAGGCCGGTTAGTGCAATTGGAAGGGAGAGGTGTCAAATTACCAGGGCAAGGGTTAGTGGTAGGAAGTTTTTTCAAATTAGGTGCATGAGTTGGTCATAGCGAAATCGTGGGTAGGAAGCACGAACTCATAGGAAGAGAACGGATAGGAGAGCTGCTTTGATTATAAGATTTGTTGTTGTAATTTCAGGGGTGGTGTGAGAGACAGAGGCGCCTAGGAATAGAGTTGCAGAGAGAGTATTTATTAGGAGAATGTTGGCGTATTCAGCGAGGAAAAAAAGGGCGAAAGGTCCTCCTGCGTACTCTACGTTAAAGCCGGAGACGAGTTCGGATTCACCTTCTGTGAGGTCAAAAGGGGCCCGGTTTGTTTCTGCAAGTGTGGAAATGTACCATATAGCGGCTAGGGGCCAGGCGGGGAGGATTAATCAGACACTTTCTTGGGCGATGCTGAATGTTTGTAGGGTGAAGCCCCCAGTAAAAATAATAGCATTAAGAAGGATTAGCCCTAGGCTAACTTCATAGGAAATAGTTTGTGCTACGGCTCGAAGGGCCCCGATTAAGGCGTATTTTGAATTGGAGGCCCATCCTGAGCCTAGAATAGAATAAACTGCCAGACTGGAGAGGGCAAGGATAAAGAGGATGCCAAGGTTGAGATCTGCTATTGGGAAGGGGAGAGGCATTGGAGTTCAAAGGGTGAGGGCCAGGGTGAGGGCTAGTATGGGGGTAAAGAGAAAGAGGATGGGTGAGGAGGTGGAGGGTCGAACGGGTTCTTTTATAAAGAGTTTAAGTCCGTCTGCAACTGGTTGAAGGAGGCCGTAGGGGCCTACAATGTTTGGGCCCTTTCGTAATTGTATGTAGCCGAGGACTTTTCGTTCGACAAGCGTGAGGAGTGCAACGGCTAGAAGGACAAACACGATAAGAATTAAGGGGTTGAGGATGGATGAAACTAGTGTTGAGAGCATAGTTAAAGGGAGGACTTGAACCTCCGTGGAAAGGGCTTAGGTCTTTTGCAATGTCCGGGCTCTGCCACTTTAACAAGCCATTTTCTATGGCTAGGGGGTACGCCCTTTTATCTATTTTAGTTGATTTCAATAGATGAGGGGGAGGCATATTGAGAACAGGGGCCCCTTCTTTTCGGTCCTTTCGTACTAGAAAAGATCGTGACATAGATAGAAACTGACCTGGATTACTCCGGTCTGAACTCAGATCACGTAGGACTTTAATCGTTGAACAAACGAACCCTTAATAGCGGCTGCACCATTAGGATGTCCTGATCCAACATCGAGGTCGTAAACCCTCTTGTCGATATGGGCTCTAGAAGAGGATTGCGCTGTTATCCCTAGGGTAACTCGGTCCGTTGATCGGCTATGTGCCGGATCTTGTTGGTCAGAAGTTCTGTTACTTGGAGTTGTGACTCTGGGTTGTGGGGGTAGTGTGCTCCCGGTCCACATGGGGGTTTGTTGTTTCCCCGCGGTCGCCCCAACCAAAGACATTAGAACAGGGGCCAATGAGTTTTGTCCTTTATTTGCGGGGTGTTTAACATGGTCTGTTCTGGTGTCTAAAGCTCCATAGGGTCTTCTCGTCTTATGTTAATATCCCCGCTTCTGCACGGGGAGATCAATTTCATTGACTGGAAAAAGGAGACAGTTAAGCCCTCGTTATGCCATTCATACAGGTCTTCATTTAAAAGACAAGTGATTGCGCTACCTTTGCACGGTCAAAATACCGCGGCCGTTAAACTTATAGTCACAGGGCAGGCGGGACCTCTTATATTTAGGGGTTCAAGAGGCGATGTTTTTGGTAAACAGGCGAGGCTTGTGTTTGCCGAGTTCCTTCTTTTTCTTTTAGTCTTTCCTGGTTTGCACACCAGTGTGGGGTTAACGGTGAGGAACTAGGGGTTTTTCTAGTTGTTTGTTTTTTGCCTAGGGCCCTCTTTGTTTTGGGGCCGTTAATGGTCGGTGAAGGGTTCGTTCCGAGTTACACTTGTGCGGGGAGAGGTGGGTCCTCTTATTACTCATGTTAGCATAAACGCTTCCATAGTTTTATGGAACGGCCTGGTAGGTTTTAGGGGGGTGAAATTGTATTGTCTTTATTAGAAGGCTGGTTAGGGGATGCTCGAGCTTTAACGCTTTCTGGGTAGGTGGCTGCTTTTAGGCCCACTAGGACATTTAACCTTTTAGTTCGTTGTGATTTTTACCCTCCTTGGAAAGTTGTGTCTTGTTTCAAAGGGGCTGTACCCCCTTTGACTAACTCCTTTAACTTCTTTGGTCGGTGTGAAGGCCTTAGGCCAATGGGAGTGGAGAATTTAAAGGGCTGAACTTTTATTCAGTTTTCAGGCAACCAGCTATAACTAGGCTCGGTAGGTCTGTCACCTCTACTCGAAGTTCTTCCCACTCTTTTGCCACAGAGACGGGGGGGGTCCTATAAATTAGACTGCCTTGGAGTAGCTCGCTTAGTTTCGGGGTATCAAACTATAATGCTTTTTGCTTGAGGTTTTCTGGCTAAATCATGATGCAAAAGGTACGAGGAGTGATCTCTGCTTTTTAGTGCTTTACTGGGTTGTTTCATTTCTCTTTCAGCGTTCCCTTGCGGTACTTTCTCTGTTGCTCCTAGGTCCTTTTTCGTCGCCCGTACTTAGGTGGAAAAATGGTTTGTTGTTGAAAGAGTGGTATATTTGGGGGTATAGATAGGGTTAATTTGGGGTTGATGAAGGGGCTAGCTGTTGGGCGTCAGGGTGGCCCGATTTGCACGGGCGACTTCTCAGTGTAAGGGAGATGCTTTTCTGGCTTAGCTACACTCTGATTTTTCCAAGTACACCTTCCGGTACACTTACCATGTTACGACTTGCCTCCCCTTTACCGGTAAAATGTATTATTTATAGGATGTTGTTGGCTTGGGGAGAGTGACGGGCGGTGTGTGCGCGCTTCGGGGCCAATTTCAGCGGAACGCTCTATTTTCTGCTTACTGCTAAATCCTCCTTCTAATGTATATTTCATTACATTGTTCGTATTCCCTGTGGCAGGGAATGTAGCCCATTTCTTCCCCCCTCATATGCTACACCTCGACCTGGCGTTTTGAGTTGTACTAGTTTTGCTTACTGTGGTTCCTTCATAGGGTAAGCTGACGACGGCGGTATATAGACGGAAAGAACAAGAGGGGGTGAGGTTTAACGGGGGTTATCGGTTCTAGAACAGGCTCCTCTAGGTGGATCTAAAGCACCGCCAAGTCCTTTGGGTTTTAAGCTAGTGCTCGTAGTACCCGGGCGGATAGTGGGTGTAGGGGGCTATCAAGGTTTAGGGCTGGGCATAGTGGGGTATCTAATCCCAGTTTGTTTCGCAGCTTTCGTGGGGTCGGGGATATAAAGCCACTTTCGTAGTGGGGCTTCTTGCTCTCGGGTACGTATAACAGTTCTGAGGGCGTTCGGCTTTAGTTTAAAAACTTCCTAACCACTCTTTACGCCGATGTCTATCAACTTGAGCCTCTCGTATAACCGCGGTGGCTGGCACGAGTTTTACCGGCCCTCTTGGCTTTAACTAAGTCAAGTTTACACTTATGGCTTAATGTCTATCACTGCTGAGTTCCCTTGAGGGTGTGGCTAAGCAAGGTGTCATGGGCTGCGGAAAGTGTGCCTGATACCAGCTCCTTGTTCTCGGGCAGAAAACTGTGGGCATTCTCACAGGGGGGCGGAGACTTGCATGTGTAAGTTTAGCCAAAGTTGACAGTAAAGTCAGGACCAAGCTTTTGTGCTTACGGGACCTTTCTAGGGACCGTCTTAACATCTTCAGTGTTATGCTTTAGTTAAGCTACGCTAGC